GGGTGGAATACCACAAAGAGAGAGCGTACCTATAAAAAAAGCAGTTTTTGTTATTGGGGTATGTTTTGTTAACCCGCCCATAAGAACCATATTTTGACTTTTTTCTGGAGAATATCCAACAATAGCTTCCATTGAATGAATAATAGATCCGGATCCTAAGAACAACAATGCTTTTGAATAAGCATGAGTAATCAAATGGAATAGAGCGGCTCTATAGGAGCCCATACCTAGAGCTAACATCATATAACCCAATTGAGACATTGTAGAATAGGCCAAATTTCTCTTAATATCTTTTTGAGCAATAGCTAAAGTAGCTCCCAATACTAATGTTATTATACCTATGAAAGCTATTCCATTCATTATGGGGGGTATTAGTATGAAAAAGGGAAGAAGTCGAGCTACAAGAAAAATGCCCGCCGCTACCATAGTAGCAGCATGTATAAGAGCGGAAATAGGAGTAGGTCCTTCCATAGCATCTGGTAACCATACATGAAGGGGGAATTGGGCAGATTTAGCAACCGAACCACAAAATAACAATAGGGCACACAAAGTAACAAAAAAAACATTAACGTGATTATTATAAATCAAGTTATTGAATATTTGAAACAAATCCCGAAATTCCAAACTACCCGTTATCCAATAAAGACCCAAAATTCCTAATAATAAACCAAAATCCCCGATACGATTAGTTACAAACGCCTTTTGACAAGCATTTGCTGCAATAGGACGTGTGAACCAAAAACCAATTAATAGATAAGAACACATTCCAACCAATTCCCAAAAAATATAAATTTGTATCAAATTAGAACTGGTAACTAATCCCAACATTGAAGTATTAAAAAAACTCATATAAGCAAAAAATCTCAAATATCCTTGATCATGAGACATATAATTATCACTATAAATAAGAACCAAAATGCCAACAGTAGTGATTAATATTAACATTATAGAGGTAAGTGAATCGATCAAGTAACCAAACTCTAAAGAAAGATCATTATTTATAGTCCAAGACCACACATATTGATAGATAGAACTCTTATTGTTATTGATTTGATCAATCGACAGATCGACCGAAAAGAGCATAACTATACCTAACAAAAAAATACTCGGAAAAGCCCACATACGGCGAAGATTTTTTGTTGCGCTGGGAAAAAGTAGAAGTACCACCCCTATCAACATAGGAACTGGAAGTGGAATAAAAGGTATGATCCATGAAGATTGATGTGTATATTCCATACAAAAAAAAAGTTGGATGTGTAATGAGTTTTGTTTCTTATTCGCCGGTTTTATCTATTTTGTAAAGGGTTCAGTTAATAAAAAAGAGTGAACAACGTGAACATATAAATAGAATTTTATATTCTTCTGAATCTTTGCACAATCCTTCCACTATTGAAAAGTCAAAATGTAAAAATGGTCCAATAAAAAAAAAATTCCTATTGAAAAAATGAACTTTATTTTTAGTAATATTTTTGACTATTAATAAATAATAAAATAACTAATAAAATCTTTATTAAAATTCTCATAAAAACCAAATTTGTCAAATAAGAATCTCATTTTTTTATTTGACAATTATCCAAATATTCTTTTCTATAGAGCGCGTATCAAAAATTGTACCAAAACTTAGAACATTCGTTTATTTTTATATGTATAAAAAGTTATTATATGACATAACTAAATAAAATAAGAATTTTTGTCTTTTATTTCTATTAAGAAGCATTCGTTTAGTTTCGAACTAATTGATTTTTTACATTACAATACAACTATGTTTGGCAAAATTTTTTTTAAAGTGTTATAGTTATAATATTCAATGTTTTACTTTAGATAGAAAAAAAGGGGATAAGATATATGGCAAATTAATAAAAGAACAATAAGTTTTCATTTGCAGAAATACAGAAAAGAGGATATGTCTTTCACATGACCTGTAGCAATGGAAAAAAAAAAGAATATTAGTTGGATGGCAGTTCCAAAGAAACGCACTTCTAGATCAAAAAAAAAAATCCGGAAAAACGTTTGGAAAAAGCGAAGATATTGGACAGCATTGAAAGCTTTTTCATTAGCGCAATCAATTTCTACAGGGAATTCAAAAAGTTTTTTTGTATAACAAATACAAACGTTGGAAAAATCTAAATTAGCTGGATTCAAGGAATATTCTCTAATATTGAATTGCTTTTTTTTTTTTTATTTTTTTTTATATTTTTAAAATAAATAAAAAAAAAAAATGAATAAATTCAATTAAAAATGGATTTTTTAACTCAGATATTTTTATTAACTCATATATATCTATTTTTTTTATTAACTCATATATATCTATTTTAGAATAAGAAAAAAAAATCCTTTGAATGTAATACAAAATTGGTGAAAATATATTTATATAATATTTCTATATATATTATTATTTATATATTTCTATATTTAAATAGAATAATAATAAAATTATATAGAATAATAATATTATAAAAAAGATAATAATTTTATAATCTAATCCATTTTATTTTTTTTTTTATTTGTATTTGTATATATTTTATATTTATATATATATAATAATCTTATATATATATAAATATAATCTTTTTTTTTTATAAATTTATTCAATTCAAATAATTATAATAGAATTCCTTTCATTCTTTAATGTTTATTTTATTAAAAAAAAAATATAAAATTGAATTTTTATCGATTCTTTCAATCTCGACGATTGAGAAAAAATCGGTTATTATGATTTCGAGTAAGCCGCTATGGTGAAATTGGTAGACACGCTGCTCTTAGGAAGCAGTGCTAGAGCATCTCGGTTCGAGTCCGAGTGGCGGCATGGCATCTTATCTTCTAAAAGAGTAAGTCCTATAATGAATTAAATTTCCGATTTCTCGTTCTAGTATTCAGACACTCTTTTTCATTTTTTTTATGATATTTTCAACTTTAGAGCATATATTAACTCATATATCGTTTTCGGTCGTATCAATTTTAATTTCAACTCATTTGATAACCTTATTAGTCAATGAAATCTTAGGATTATATGATTCGTCAAAAAATGGTATGATAATAACCTTTTTCTGTATAACGGGATTGTTAGTTACTCGCTGGATTTTTTCGGGCCATTTACCATTTAGTGATTTGTATGAATCATTAATCTTCCTTTCCTGGGGTTTTTCCATTTTTCATATGATTTTATGTTTTAAAAAAAATAAAAATGATTTAAGTACAATAATCGCACCAAGTGTTATTTTTACCCAAGGCTTTGCTACTTCGGGTATTTTAACCGAAATGCATCAATCTGCAATATTAGTACCCGCTTTACAATCTCATTGGTTAATGATGCACGTAAGTATGATGATCTTTGGCTATGCAGCTCTTTTATGTGGATCGTTATTATCAGTAGCCATCTTAATTATTACATTTCGAGAAGTCATAAAAATTTTTGGTAAAAGCAATGATTTCTATTTATTAAATCAATCATTTTCTTTTGCTGAGATCAAATACATGAATATGAATGAAAGAAACAATGTTTTAGAAAAAACGTATTTTTCTTCTTCTAGAAATTATTACAGGTCTCAGTTTATTCAACAATTGGATCGTTGGAGTTATCGTATTATTAGTCTGGGTTTTATCTTTTTAACGATAGGTATTCTTTCAGGAGCAGTATGGGCTAATGAGGCATGGGGGTCATATTGGAATTGGGATCCAAAGGAAACTTGGGCCTTTATTACTTGGACCATATTTGCGATTTTTTTACATACTAGAAAAAATAAAAAATTGGAAGGTGTAAATTCTTCAATAGCGGCCTCTCTGGGCTTTTTTATAATTTGGATATGTTATTTGGGGATCAATCTATTAGGTATAGGATTACACAGTTATGGTTCATTTCCATCTAATTGAATTAAATTAAAGTGACTAAAGGACCTGACAAATAAATAAAGCATATATATAAGAATTTATATTCTTATATATAAGAAATTTGATTATAGATATATAAATATATAAATAGAAAAATAAATATCGAAATATACAGAAACTTCGAATAAAATAAATCGTCGAGAACCCTTTAAATCAAGTAATGTAATGATTCAAGGGGTTCTCACAAACAATAAACATATTCGATTACATTTTTTCTTATTATGGTTTTTTTTTTTCTTTTTGATTTTGGGTTTTATTCACGAGAAAACTTTTTAGAAAAAAGTCGATAGAATGGCTTCAACCTTGTCAACCGAGAATGATAAAATGAAATCTGGATAAATACCAATACCTATTACGGGTATAAGGATAGAAATCGAAATAAAAAATTCTCGCGGCCCAGAATCAAAAAAATACGAGTTTGGTGTATTAAAAAGCTTGTATCCATAGAACATCTGTCGTAACATGGATAATGAATAAATAGGAGTTAATATTATTCCAATTGCTGTTACAAAAGTTATTAGTATTTTTGTCATTAAAAGATATTTTTGGCTGGTAATTATTCCCCAAAAAACTATCAATTCTGCAACAAAACCGCTCATGCCCGGCAATGCAAGGGAAGCCATCGATAAGATACTGAAAACCGTGAATATTTTTGGCATTGGAATAGCCATTCCGCCCATTTCGTCAAGATAAAGAAGACGTAGTCTATCATAACTAGTTCCCGCCAAGAAAAAGAGCGCAGCGCCAATAAATCCATGAGATATTATTTGTAAAATGGCCCCGTTGAGCCCCGTATCGCTTATGGAACCAATTCCAATAATTATGAAACCCATATGAGATACCGAGGAATAAGCTATTCTTTTTTTTAAATTACGTTGACCAAAAGATGTTGAAGCTGCATAGATTATTTGAATTGAACCTAATATCATTAACCAAGGGGAAAATATAGAATGAGCGTGGGGTAATAATTCCATATTAATTCGAATCAATCCATATGCTCCCATTTTTAATAAGATTCCGGCTAAAAGCATACAAGTGCTGTAATGTGCCTCTCCGTGGGTGTCTGGTAACCATGTATGTAAGGGTATAATCGGCAATTTGACAGCAAAAGTAAAAAGAAATCCCATATAGAATATTAGTTCGAGCGCCGCGGGATACGATTGATTAGTTAATGTTTCCAAATTTAATGTCGGTTCATTAGAAGCATAGAAACCGATACCTAGAATTCCCATTAATAAAAAAACAGAACTTCCCGCAGTGTATAAAATAAACTTTGTAGCGGAATACAAACGTTTTTTCCCCCCCCACATGGATAAAAGTATATAAACTGGAATTAATTCTAATTCCCACATGATGAAAAAAAGTAAAATGTCTCGAGAAGAAAATGGTCCTATTTGACCGCTATACATTGCTAACATCAGGAAATGGAATAATCGGGATTCTCGAGTAACTGGCTGAGCCGCTAAAGTGGCTATAGTGGTAATAAATCCCGTCAGTAAAATAGGTCCTATAGAGAGTCCATCTATTCCGATTCTCCAGTAAAAATCAAAAAAATTGATCCATTTATAATTTTCCGTAAGTTGGATTAATGGATCATCCAATTGGAAATGATAACAAAATGCATAGGTTGTTAGAAGGAGATCGATTAAGCATATACAAATCGTATACCACTTAATTACCTTATTTCCTCGATGAGGAAATAAGAAGATTAAGGAACCTCCGGCTATAGGCAAAAGTACAACTATTGTTAACCAAGGAAAATAAGTCGTGATAAAAATAAGATACACTTGGACCAGAAAAACCCGCGCTCAAAACAGAAGAATATTAATATTCTTCTGTTTTGAGCGCGGGTTTTTGCCAGTAAAAAAACGTATTGTATTCTCGTGGTGTTTGTTTTTTGAAAGGTATCAATAAGCTAGACCCATGCTTCGAGTTGTTTCATGCCATAAATAAACTCGAACACTTAAGAAATCCGTCGGACAGGCGGATTCACACCTCTTACAACCAACACAGTCCTCTGTTCTTGGGGCAGAAGCAATTTGCTTAGCTTTACACCCATCCCAAGGTATCATTTCTAATACATCTGTGGGGCAGGCTCGCACACATTGAGTACATCCTATACATGTATCATAAATCTTTACTGAATGTGACATTGGATCTAGAGTTTTTTTTTAACATCAAAAATTGAAAATTTTCGATCTAGTAAACTCGTAAATGAATCATATATTTAGACACCAGATGAATCAACGATTTACCAGAATTTTGAAACTTAACTTAAAAAAATCGACTTCCGGGTCAATTCATAAGAGGAGAAGAGGACCAAGATACTTTGATTTCTTACGTTTTTGCAAACATGCAAATCAAAATTGATGAATATTACACTATTCTAAATTCTAATTATTATTTTCTTAATAATGATTAATACTATTTATTCAACAAATTAGATTGATTGATACGAGTTGATTTTCTGTTACGATAAATTGAAGAAACAATAGCCAGTCCGATAGCTGCTTCAGCGGCTGCAATAGCAATAACAAAAATAGAAAAAATATTTCCTTTTAATTGGCGACTATCAAAGAAATCAGAAAAGGTTACGAAATTTATATTCACTGCATTCAGTATAAGTTCAAGACACATAAGGGCTCTAACCATATTTCGGCTCGTGATCAATCCATAGATACCAATAGAAAATAAATAGGCACTCAAAACAAGTACATGTTCGAGCATCATTAACCAACTCCTTATCAATTTTTATTCATTTTAATATAATATGAACAACAATTCAACGGATTCAATTGACTAAAGAATATAAAACAAGTCTGGAACAAAAGAATATATTGCCAAAAAAATGATTTTCTATATAAACACTTTTTTTTTACATTCACATAGAATTCAACAGAAAAAAAAAAATGGAAAAAAAAAATTTATTTTTTTTATTGCTAGTTCGAAATATTTCTTATTGGCGAGCCACGACAATTGCACCTATCAAAGCAGCTAAGAGAATTATGGAAATTAGTTCAAATGGAAGAAAAAAATCTGTTGATAAATGAATTCCAATTTGTTGACTAGTACTTATCAAATCTTGCTCTATAATCTGATTTGATCTTGTAGTCCAAATAATCCCGTACCATGATGTATCTGGGATAGTAGTTATTAGTGAAATAAGAATACTTGTACAAACCATCAAAGTAATTCCACCCCCAACGGTCAAAAGATGAGAATCTTGGTAATATTCCGAACCATTCATGAACATCACAGCAAATAGGATTAAAACGTTTATAGCTCCCACGTAAATAAGTAGTTGTGCGGCAGCTACAAAATGGGAATTTGATAAAATGTAGAATAAAGATATACAACCAAGAACCAGTCCCAAGGAAAAAGCAGAAAAAATTGGATTGGTAAAAAATACTACTCCTAGACTTCCTAATACAAGACCTGATCCCAAAAAGACTAAAAGAAAATCATGTAGTGGTTCAGGCAAATCCATTATATGTAAAAAAAGAGATAAAAAATCGAGATTTCATGACTTTTATTGATATGACCAGGGAAAATTTGGATATACGAGATTTCTCTCCGCATTGAATTTTATCCTACCAACTGGGAATTGATATGGGTATCGGTTATAGGCCAAATGTCCTTCTATTCGTTATATGAAAGAATAGGTCGAAACTATAAGTATAACTATATGATATGTATAGTTATATTTAGAGAACATTTTTTTTTCTAAATTCTTATTTATATTATTTAGTTATATATAAATGTTAGTTAGTTATATATATTATAAATTTAATAATATATATATAAATAATAATATATATATAAAATAGATATGAAATATAGAAAAAATCAGATTTGTTTGATTAAAATCAGATTTTATTTATATATATTTCTTTTATATATTCTATTTCTTTTATATAAATTCTATACCTATATATTTATAATTAATATTATATATTTATAATTAATATTTTCATATTTATAATATAATTAATATTTTTATAATTAATATTAATATATAAAATTTTACATAATTGAATTCTAATTATTTTTTTCTAATTATTTGAATTTTTTGAATTCAAATTCAATTATATATATTATAATATCTTATTATTATAATAAATAAAAATAATAAATTTGAATTATAAATTTTTTATTATATTAGAATTTTTTTAGAATATTTTTTTTTTAATAATAAATAAAAAATAATAATAAATAATAAAAAATAATAATAATATAATAAATAAAATAATAAAAAAAAAAAAGAAAATAAGAAAGAAAAATTTGGATTATATTTTTTTATTTGATATTTGAATTGTTCGTATTGTATAATCATCAATTACTGACATTGGTAAACGACCCAAAGCAATTTGATTATAATTCAATTCATGACGATCATAAGTCGAAAGTTCATATTCGTCAGTCATTGATAAACAATTTGTTGGACAATACTCAACACAGTTCCCGCAAAATATACAAATTCCGAAATCAATACTGTAATTAAACAATCGTTTCTTTCGAATATCCGTTTCCAGTTTCCAATCAACAACGGGTAGATCTATAGGACATACACGAACACATACTTCACAAGCAATGCATTTATCAAATTCAAAATGGATTCGACCGCGGCAACGTTCCGATGTAATTAATTTTTCATAAGGATATTGAATAGTTATGGGTAAACGATTTGCGTGGGATAAGGTAATCATGAAACTTTGACCAATGTACCTTGCAGCTCGGACTGTTTGTTGCCCATAATTCATGAACCCAGTTACCATAAGGAACATATCGTGAATATCTATGAATATTTTTGTTTTGTTTCTTTCTCTTGTTTGAGACAAGTTACAAATATAGAGGATCAATCTTTTACAGTGAAAACAGTTGAGACGAAGTTGTTAATAATAGATTACCGAGAGAAATAGGTAAAAGAAACTTCCATCCAAGATTTAATAATTGGTCCATTCTTAACCTAGGCAAAGTCCATCTTGTTGTGATAGAAAGGAACAAGAACAAATAAGTTTTAGCTAATGTAATAAAGATATCAATTGTAGTTCCAAAAACCCCATATGCTTTATTTATCTCAAAAAACTCAGAAACTAATATGTACGGAACAGGGATATTTGAACCGCCCAAGTAAAGAACTGTTACAAATAATGAAGAAATTAATAGGTTTAAATAAGAAGCAACATAAAATAAACCAAATCTTATACCCGAATATTCCGTTTGATAACCCGCTACTAATTCTTCCTCCGCTTCTGGTAAATCAAAAGGTAATCTTTCGCATTCTGCTAGGGAAGAAAGTAGAAAAACGATGAAACCTATAGGTTGACGCCACAAATTCCATCCCCATAAATCATATTTTGATTGTGCATCAACTATATCAACTGTACTTAAACTGTTAGATAATCCTAGTCGGTGATAACATTACTGTCCCATCGCTATTACAGAACCGTACATGAGATTTTCACCTCATACGGCTCCTCGAAAGTCTTAAATAAATATAAGGACCAGGCCGATTGTTTGTCTTTTGCTATATCCCTAAGATGGATAAGATTCCAATTTATCGGACGGTTCTGAATTAGACCAATTGAATTCTGTCTGTTCTAATTTAGAATTTTTATAATAAAGATAATAAAATGCATTTTTTATATTTATAAAAGATACAAAAGGCACTTCTGAATTTATCTTATCCCTAAAAAAAAATATATAATTTTTTAAGTAATAACTTTATTCTTCAATAAAATAATCTTTTAGAATTTTCAATAACCCCCTCCGTCGTTTTTGATTACGAAAAAAGAATTACATATTAGTTTCTAAATTATGATATGACATAAATTCTATCTCCATAAATATGGATTAAAAATCCATATGGATAAAAAAAAGATAAAAAAAAGGGGGTCAGTCGCTTTTTTTTTTTCGTTCCTATTCGTCTTTTTTTGTGCAAATAAAATCAAAAAGGGACTTGAAAAAAAAAATTAAAGGATTTTTTCGTTCCCGATAGTTATTTATTTAATCAGTGGATAGGAGCCTACTCTGGACCGGAATTTTGGGGAGTACTGCCTTTATTTTTCTACCAACTTAAAGCCCCAATTAGTATTCTTTTTCTATTATGTGGAAATGCTCTTTTTGAAAATTTACATAATCCGCATTACTAATCCTTTGTGTATCTTGGTGGTTCTAACCGTCCACTTAATCTTTTATGAGCCTCCCTTATTTATATTTATGTTAATACATGTATGATAATTCATCCAAACGGTAGCAAAAACGCAATAAAGTTGGTCTTTTGAACTCGAACCCGCTTCAAGACAGGATTTATAATCAACCAATCCTGGGGTAATCAGACTCTTCTGTTTCTAATTCTAATTTTTTTTTTCACTAAATTCTTATACATAGAAAAATGAGACTCAATATTTTGACTGCAATTTAAAATCATCATACTATAACCATATAGAAACTATACCATAGAGAGAATCAGGTAAGGTAATGTAATATAGTATTCATAAATTGTATTCAATAGAAGCTGTTTTATTTCACTCATATAACTATCTTATTTTTTTCTTCAATACGAATTGAGAATAATAATGAATTTATTCTACCCCTTTCCTATAAAGTGTCCTACAAAGAAAGGCGTATAAGCAATAGCATCGAAAGGTTTTTGTATCAACGAATCGCACGTAGAGATATTGATAACACACATAGAGTTAATGGTATTTCATAACTAATCGATTGAGCAGTAGCTCGTAGACCACCCAAAAAGGAATATTTATTATTTGATCCATATCCTGACATAAGAAGTCCAATGGGAGCAATACTCGAAATAGCAATCCATAAAAAAACACCGATATTGAGATCAGATAAAACAAAGTTATATCCAAAAGGAATTACTGAATAGCTTATTATAATTGATATGACTGATATGGATGGTCCGATACTGAATAAACGAATATCTCCCCTAGATGGAATAAGATTTTCTTTGAAAAGTAGTTTTGTTCCATCTGCTAGAGCTTGAAGAACTCCCAAAGGACCAGCGTATTCAGGTCCAATCCGCTGTTGTATACCTGCGGATATTTCTCTTTCTAACCATACAATTGATAGTACACTTATGGTGATTCCCAATACAAGAGTAAAGATAGGGGCAAGTACCCATAAAATTCCATATACCTCTTTAAAAGATTCCAATCTGAAAAAAGAATTGATATCTTGTATTTCTGTTGTATCAATTATCATTTCAACGATCAACTTCTCCCATAATGATATCTATGCTACCTAGTATTGTCATAATATCAGCCAATTTCATTCTTTTAACTAATTGAGAAAGAATTTGCAAATTGATAAACCCAGGTGGACGAATTTTCCATCTCCAAGGAAAACCATTCTGATCCCCTATTAGAAAAATTCCTAATTCTCCTTTTGGGGCTTCAACTCGTACATAAAGTTCTTGTTTCGGCAATTCAAAAGTTGGAGACGGTTTTTTACTAATGAATCGATATTCAAAATCATTCCATTCTGGTTCCCTTTCCCTATCAAAGTAACGGATTTCTAAATTTTCATATGGACCTCCAGGAATTCCTTCCAAAGCCTGTTGAATTATTTTTATGGATTCCACCATTTCGCCAATTCGAACTAAATAACGAGCTAATGAATCTCCTTCTTTTTGCCATTGAACTTCCCAATCAAATTCCCCGTAACACTCATAATTATCAACTTTACGGAGATCCCATTGTATTCCGGAAGCCCGAAGCATCGGTCCTGATAAACCCCAATTTATTACTTCCTTTCCACCAACAATGCCTATTCCCTCAACCCGTTCTAAAAAAATCGGATTTCTCGTAATAAGTTTTTGATATTCAACAACCCCTGTTAAAAAATAATCGCAAAAATCCAAACATTTATCTATCCAACCATGAGGTAGATCAGCCGCTACTCCCCCGATACGGAAAAAATTATGCATCATTCTCATACCTGTCGCAGCTTCGAATAGATCATATATTAATTCTCTTTCTCTGAAAATATAGAAGAAAGGGGTTTGTGCACCAATATCTGCCATAAAAGGTCCCAGCCATAATAGGTGAGAAGCTATACGACTCAATTCCAACATAATTACTCGAATATAGCTGGCTCTTTTAGGTACTTGAATATTTCCCAACTGTTCCGGTCCGTTTACGGTTATTGCTTCTGTAAACATAGTGGCTAAATAATCCCAACGTGTTACATAAGGCAGATATTGTATAATTGTTCGGTTTTCCGCTATTTTTTCCATCCCTCTGTGTAAATAACCCAATATTGGTTCACAATCAATAACATCCTCACCATCCAGAGTAACAATAAGTCGAAGAACACCATGCATTGATGGGTGGTGAGGGCCCATATTCACTATCATGAGGTCTTTTCTTGTAGCTGGGACATTCATAGGTTTTTCCTCGATTTATTCATTCCATGAATTGCGTAAAACAAAAGAAAAAAAAATTCATCAAAATTCAAGACCTAATAAATCGAATAATTCAAAATTACTCTTCAAATTAACGAATTTGTGACTCCCGAATATCCAACTGATTTATTAATTTGTTGTAACGTATTCCATTTTTCTTTGACAAATAAGACAGTAGCCGTTGTCGTTTTCCCAGAATTTTACGTAAACCTCGTTGAGATAAATAGTCTTTTCGGTGCAATTCCAAATGTGAAGTAAGTCTTCGTATCTTATTAGTGAAATTGAATACTTGAAATTCAACCGATCCGGGGTTTTCTTCTTTTTTTTCTTGTGAAAAACTCGGTAGAATTAAATTTTTTACCATACGTTGAAAGCTTTCTTTTCCCTTTACTTATTTTATAGATATCTTTTTTTAATCAGTAATAGTAATGACACTAATTTAAAATTTTTTATATTGTATATACAATAATATTAAATTCCGTCAGATTTCCCGATTCTTTTTTCAAATCATAGAATACTATATTTATGCATTCCAAAAAAAAATGGTAGACTTAAAAAATCTATATAAGACATTTTGTTGATTCATTTTTGTATCGAATGGATACATCATTGAATAAGTATCAAGGACTCAGAATACAGAATAGAAGTTAACAAAATGTGTGTGCGCGTCTATGTGTGTATCCATTTATATCCGCATACCGAATATATTACGCTAAATAGAAGAAAGAAATCTAGATTAAGAATTCTCAATCACGGATACATATGTATTCTTACTATACTGAAACCGCTTCCATTATAGGTATCAAACCAATAGCGATTCATGCAAGCTAAATCCTCTAATCGAAAATTTGGCCAAAGAAAAAAATAGAAATTCATTTGTTTTTTTTTTTCTCTATCAAGATCCTTATTTTCAGCCAAAACTTTACAGCAATTAGTTCCTTTATTCTTATTGTAAAATGTTGTCTTTCTATGTACACTATCTCTATTCTTAGAATTGAAAGACATTAGAATTCTGAATTCTCTACGACGTCTAGCGGAAAAAAAAAATTCGGGAACAAACAAATCATTATGATTTGTTTCTTTATTTTCTGTTATCTTTTGATCTCTTGTTCTTGGAGTGGATTTATATAATTTCTTCTTATCAACGTGGCTTTTTTTCGGATATCTTTGATTAATTTGACGCTTACTCTTATGAATCAACGAGAGGCCTATGGTTTGATATATAAAAAATTGTTCATCGTTTTCTCTAGACAGACGAACTGGTTCGATAATCAATATTCCTTCGTTGATCAATTTTTGATTTTTCGTCAATTCTGTAAGAGTCAAATCCTTCTGATTATGAATCATCATAATATCTAGACTTAGTTCGCCTCTTTGAATAGAGGTTATAGCAATCTCTTTTATATTTTTCAATCTAATCAGGAGACAATATATTTTTATATTATTTATTACTCTTTGATTTAAGGAACCCTTCCAATTCAATTGAAAAAGAAGAAACCTTTTTAATAAGAACTTTAGTTCTTCCTCTATCTTGCTATTGTATTGTGGTTTGTTTATATCCTCTTTCCTGTCCAATCCTGTATAATCTTCTTCCATATCTTTTTCTTGGGTTGAGAGAGGTGATTGAAAATCCACTCGACCCGTGTATTCCGCTTTTGCTTGATTTCGAGTTCCTAACTCGAATTCTAATTTTTTTTTTTTTTTTGATGATCTAAAAATATCTATTATTTTTTTCCTTCCAGTGATGTTTTTATTTGCACTAACATTTTTATTTGTTTTATTTATATTAAAATCGAAAAAAAGTAATTGGATTGGTATGATCCACGGGTTATTCATATATGCATTAAAAAATATCAAAAATTTGGAAAGGAACAAAAATTCCCGATTCGATATGGAACGATTTAATATTTCTTCATTCATTCCCATCCAATCAAAATATTTTCTATCCAGATTTTTTTCCATATCTATAATAGCATCTTCTGCGATATAATTCTTGATAGAGATATCACTCGTTAGATCAAATATCTTTTGTTTACGTGTGTTGTAATTATAAGAAATTGCTTGATTTTTATTTGCTTGGAATGGTGATCCATAAATATATGAGTGCTTTTTATCTGCATAATTAATAGATTTATATGAAAAAAGATCATATTCATATTGTTTTTTTTTTAATGAGTCTAATTGTTGATTTTTGTAAAGAATTAATCGGGTTTTCTCATATGAATCACGCTTTTTAGAATCTTTTTTTTGAGAGACACGACGCTCATGGATTCTATTTCTCCATTTTTGTGCCACTAATCTAGACCATCTCCCCTGAGATAAATCATATTGATAATGACCCTTTAACAACCAATTTTTCCATTGATTCGTTACAGAATTGCGAGGTTTCTTTTGTCTTAATTTAGAATCAAATATTCTTTGTATTCCAAAAAAAAAATCCCGAATTTCATTTTTAAGAAAAAAGGATTTTCCATGATCTTCAAAAGCAGATCTTAACTTATATATGTTAATAACTTGGGTTTCTGATAATTTTAAAAATACATATGCCTGTGACAACGAGGATACGTCACAAGAATTCTGTGAATTCTTATTCCTAATATTAGAATATTTTTTTAGAAACGAAATAAAGTGAATTAGACTTTGATTAGTTTTATCCGTTCTGTCTTCTTTTGTTTCATTATTGTAAATGGTTTTTTTTTGACTTCTGTTTCTTGTTCTTGATTCAAGAAACAATTGTACATCGATCCTAGGAATATAAACGATACACAGAAAGATATTTAGGTATACCCTTTCCATGAGAGATTTTAAAAAATACTGCTGTGATTTACGGGCTAATAGAGTATTTTTTTTTTTTAATTCGAATCTTTTAGCATAATAACTTTTTTTGTTCGAACTAATATTTATCTCTGAAGAAAAAACCCCTTTTTCTTTTGTCATTTTTTTTATTTTCTTTATGATTGTCTTTCTTTCAGCATTCAGATCTTTTATTTTTTTTTTTTTCAATGAACAAGTTGTCCAATTAACAGATTGAATTCGAATGGGTGATTCGTAAATTATTGGAATTTTCTTACTTATTGTTGAATCTTTTTGGCTTTCACTCAATCCATATATCTTTTTGAATCTAAGTAGAAATAAAGTCGGGAGTTGTTTTATTTTTTCGTTTAGAAATAGAATCCTTTTTATGATCCACTTTGCTCTTTCTTTTAAGAAATTTAGAAACAATTTTGTTCTCTGATTAAAAATATTGAGAACGATAAAAAAATTATTTTTCCATTTTTTTATTTTTTTGTTGAGTTTTTTAAAAATGGGATGAAAAAAATAAAATTTATTTCGGGGAAAACTAGAAAAGGGGAATTCCACTTCCATTCCCAAAATTGTTAAGAAGCAAAAGTCCCTTTTTTTTTTTTCCTCTTTTTTTTTCATTGGATCCTTTTCAGTGGATCGTAGCTTAGATCTGTGCCAAGGCTTCAGACGAAAAGGAAATATGATTTTTATCTGAATACCATCTATTAGCCACTTTTTTGGAAATTCTGTTTCGGATAATTGAACGCCATTATAGGTGCATTTAATATACATTTCTTTCTTCCAATCCCTAAAATCTTCTGACCATTCAGGAAATTGAAATAATAGCATACGAACAATGTTTTTAGTTATTATCAATGAAGGCAATATAATATATTTTCTAAGAATTGATTGGGTTATTAATAAATAACCTCTTATTACTTGAGCAAATATAATGTTATCCCAGGCCTCTCCTATTTCTATACGTCTTTTTTCCTCTTTTTCTTTTTTTTTTTTTTCGCCCCCCTCCTCACTTTCTTTTTTATTTTCCTCCGTATAATCTGAATTTCGGGATTCTGCTTTTGTACGCATACAATTTTTGAACATAAAATTTATTTGTCTGATTGGCTCCAATTTTTTTAAAAAAGAAAAGAACGAGGGTTTTTCAATTTTTTCCAAAAAAAGGGGCGAATGCAGACTTTTTTGAAAGAGTTTCCAAGTAATTGTTTTACGCCTTTGAGCACGTATAGATCCTTTGATTATGTCTCGTCGAAAATCAGGTTGTTGTGCATAACGTATTAAAGCCAATTCCCCGTTTTTATCAGTATTATTAGTATCTCTAGTATATCTATAAGTGTCGTTATTTTTTTTTTTATTAGTATTAGTAAAAGTAAAAATAACGACACGTTTGGCTTTTCGGGAACGAATTCCATATTTCTCTTCCTCATTTTTTACTTCCAGTTGTTCTAATTCGTCAATTAATTTGTATGACCATCGAGGAACTTCTTTCCTCATTTCTTTGATTCCACTACATTTTTTTTTTACAATTATTTTATCGTTCAGATCAGTTCTAATTGCGTCGAACAATAATTTTATTTTTTTTTTTTCGGAATTCACTTTCATTTGTTCATATTCCGGAAAGAGAACAAGTCCTTCAAAATTTAGGCTTGATACTGATTTATCCGAGAATTTTTGGATTAAATAAAAAAAAGAATTTTCAATTAATAATGATTTTTTATCAAATGTATCTATTTTCTGTTCAAATTCTGGATTATTTTTTTTACTATTAATAAGGAGAGCATGAATCTTATTTATACAAATATTCTTTTTTTTAGAAGTTTCCGTTTTGATTGAGGATAACAAACAATTTTGGATTCGTCCACGACAGGGTCCATTCAAGAAAGGATCATATATTTTAGGTAAGTTTTTTGTTTGAGTCTCCTCATTACACAATCTAATTCGTTTTTCGACTATATCCAGAGGCAAAAATCCCTTATCTAAAACTTCGGCCCTGTTTAAAAACTCATTTCTTAGTTTTTTTTTTTTTTCTTCATTTCTAGAGTTCCAATAATGATAGAATTTATCATAGAAGTTTTTTTCTGTTGTGAAAAGGTCTATTTTTTTTTCCATCATTTTAATAAAAGTAGACAAATTAGGTGGATACGTGAAAAATATTCTTTCTTTTCCATCACTTTTACATGTATAAAAAAAGAATTGTGAAATTTCATTTCTTACTACATTTTCAAATCGAGCATTTTTTATATATCGCAACGGACGCTTCCATCGTTTAAAATCAAAAAAAATAGTTACAAGAGATTTTTGAAATACCGAGATTTTCTTTTCCTCGTTTTCATTGATTTTGTATGAATTCTGATCCTTTTCAAAAAAAAGATAAGAATAAGCATC